TCTTTTTTCCGATCCGGTTCCTCCACCACCGCGAACCCCAGTTAGATTCAGGCATGATACACTTTTTAGTTATTGGGAGAACCCAAGTACTCTCTTTCGAATCCATGAAACAACTCTCAGAGATCTTTTTCCCTTTTGGAAGATACAGGAGCGAAACAATCAACCTATTGATATTGGAAGACCAAAAAGATTCTTCCAATGTATCATTTCTGGGTCCAATGGAATTCATAGGTATAGGAAGAATAGGTATAGGAAGAAGCCCCATCAAATAGAGATTTTTTCTTTCGACCATATTTCGATTGTTAATACGATATAGAAGGACCGCTACTACAAGCAGTACTACACCTACACCTTTGATCGTGAAATATCGATTGCTTGTTGAACCCTGTGAATCACGTGAAAGTAGGATACTCCAAATTCGGGGGTCAAAGAGTTTCATAAAACGTTCTTGGTGGAAAAAAATGTGAGTGAAAGATCCCACTGAATCGAATTGGGTCCATGAATCTAAGAAATAGTGAGAATTCTTGATCTCTCTCAATATCTCTCTCAATTCGAAGATCCAGGATTTGAATTGATGTCGTTTCATTGATTCCTCCTAAAGATTTAATTTCAATTGGAATTTGGTTATTCACGATGTACGATGATCCCTGTTAAGCATCCATGGCTGAATGGTTAAAGCGCCCAACTCATAATTGGCAAATTCGTAGGTTCAATTCCTGCTGGATGCACGCCAATGGGAACGTTCAATAAGTCTATTGGAATTGGCTCTGTATCAATGGAATCTCATCATCCATACATAACGAATTGGTATGGTATATTCATACCATAACATATGAAGAGTAAGAACTCGAATTCTTATCGATACTGGAACTCATAGGGAAGAAAATGGATTTATGGATGGAATCAAATATGCAGTCTTTACAGAAAAAAGTATTCGGTTATTGGGGAACAATCAATATACTTCTAATGTCGAATCAGGATCAACTAGGACAGAAATAAAGCATTGGGTCGAACTCTTCTTTGGTGTCAAGGTAATAGCTATGAATAGTCATCGACTCCCGGGAAAGGGTAGAAGAATGGGACCTATTATGGGACATACAATGCATTACAGACGTATGATCATTACGCTTCAACCGGGTTATTCTATTCCACCTCTTGGTTATTCTATTCCACCTCTTATAGAGAAAAGAACTTAAATAAAAATACTTAATAACACGGCGATACATTTATACAAAACTTCTACCCCGAGCACACGCAATGGAGCTGTAGACAGTCAAGTAAAATCCAATCCACGAAATAATTTGATCTATGGACAGCGTCGTTGTGGTAAAGGTCGTAATGCCAGAGGAATCATTACCGCAGGGCATAGAGGGGGAGGTCATAAGCGTCTATACCGTAAAATCGATTTTCGACGGAATGAAAAAGACATATCTGGTAGAATCGTAACCATAGAATACGACCCTAATCGAAATGCATACATTTGTCTCATACACTATGGGGATGGTGAGAAGAGATATATTTTACATCCCAGAGGGGCTATAATTGGAGATACCATTGTTTCTGGTACAGAAGTTCCTATATCAATGGGAAATGCCCTACCTTTGAGTGCGGTTTGAACTATTGATTTACGTAATTGGAAGTAACCAATTAGGTTTACGACGAAACCTAGAAATCGATCACTGATTCAATTTGAGTACCTCTACGGGATAGACCTCAACAGAAAACTGAAGAGTAACGGCAGCAAGTGATTGAGTTCAGTAGTTCCTCATATAAAATTATTGACTCTAGAGATATGGTAATATGGAGAAGACAAAATTGTTTGAAGCACGGACAGAACCGGAAGCGCCCCTTGTTTCAAAGAGAGGAGGACGGGTTATTCACATTTCATTTGATGGTCAGAGGCGAATTGAAAGCTAAGCAGTGGTAATTCTAAAGATCCCCCGGGGGAAAAATAGAGATGTCTCCTACGTTACCCGTAATATGTGGAAGTATCGACGTAATTTCATAGAGTCATTCGGTCTGAATGCTACATGAAGAACATAAGCCAGATGACGGAACGGGGAGACCGAGGATGTATAAGATCATAACATGAGTGATTCGGCAGATTTGGATTCCTATATATCCACTCATGCGGTACTTCATCATACGATTCATATAAGATCCATCTGTCTAGATATCATCATATACATCCAGAAAGCCGTATGCTTTGGAAGAAGCTTGTACGGTTTGGGAAGGGGTTTTTATTGATCAAAAAGAAGAATCTACTTCAACCGATATGCCCTTAGGCACGGCCATACATAACATAGAAATCACACTTGGAAAGGGTGGACAATTAGCTAGAGCAGCAGGTGCTGTAGCGAAACTGATTGCAAAAGAGGGTAAATCGGCCACATTAAGATTACCATCTGGGGAGGTCCGTTTGATATCCAAAAACTGCTCAGCAACAGTCGGACAAGTGGGTAATGTTGGGGTGAACCAGAAAAGTTTGGGTAGAGCCGGATCTAAGTGTTGGCTAGGTAAGCGTCCTGTAGTAAGAGGAGTAGTTATGAACCCTGTAGACCATCCCCATGGGGGTGGTGAAGGGAGGGCCCCAATTGGTAGAAAAAAACCCACAACCCCTTGGGGTTATCCTGCGCTTGGAAGAAGAAGTAGGAAAAGGAATAAATATAGTGATCGTTTTATTCTTCGTCGCCGTAAATAGGAATTTTCATATTGAAAATCGAATAGATAGGAATATGTTTCTTCGTCTTTACCTTTACGAAATAAAACAAAATAAGGAGTAATTAGCTGTGGCACGTTCACTAAAAAAAAATCCTTTTGTAGCTAATCATTTATTGGAAAAAATTGAGAAGCTCAACATGAAGGAGGAGAAAGAAATAATAGTAACTTGGTCCCGGGCATCTACCATTATACCCACAATGATCGGCCATACAATTGCTATTCATAATGGAAAGGAACATTTACCTATTTATATAACGGATCGTATGGTGGGTCACAAATTGGGAGAATTCGCACCTACTCTTACTTTCCGGGGACACGCGAGAAACGATAATAGATCTCGTCGTTAATGAAGTAAAATTAGGTGCTTCATCATTCATTAGTGGGAGGTAAACCTTATGTCAAGGTATAGAAAGTGGAAGGCGAGCACAAAAAAGCATAGTAGGAAGAGTATCGCAACTACACGAGTACAAGCTTTTGCTCAATATGTATGCATGTCCGCTCACAAAGCACGAAGAGTCATTGATCAGATTCGTGGGCGTTCTTATGAGGAAACACTTATGCTACTGGAACTCATGCCTTATCGAGCATCTTATCCCGTTTTTAAATTGCTTTATTCTGCAGCAGCAAATGCTACTCACAATCTTGGTTTCAAGGAAGCAGATTCATATATTAGTAAAGCCGAAGTCAATGAGGGTACTATCGTGAAAAGGTTAAAACCTCGAGCTCGAGGACGTAGTTATCCGATAAAAAAACCCACCTGTCATATAACTATTGTATTGAAGGATAGAACTTTAAATGAGGACTTCCCTTTTGGAAATAAACCCTATGTTTTAGAGGATCCTATAATAAAAAGATATCTAAAGGAGAGAAAGGAAGAGAGAGATGGGAAAAAAAATAAATCCACTTGGTTTTCGTCTTGGTTCAAATCAAAGTCATAGGTCCCTTTGGTTCGCACAACCAAAAAGTTATTCCATGGGTCTCCAGGAAGATGAAAAAATACGGGATTGTATCAAGAATTATGTACAACAAAATATGAGAATATCCTCAAGTTTCGAAGGAATTGCACATATAGAGATTCAAAAAAAAATCGATCTAATCCAGGTCATAATTAATATTGGATTCCCAAATTTGTTAATGGAGGGTCGAACACGAGGAATCGACGAATTACAGACCAATGTACAAAAGGGATTTCATTCTGTGAACCGAAGACTTAACATTTCTATCGCAAGAGTTGCAAAACCTTATAGACAACCTAATATTCTTGCAGAATATATAGCTCTACAATTAAAGAATAGAGTTTCATTTCGAAAAGCAATGAAAAAGGCTATTGAATTAACTGAACAAGCGGATACAAAAGGAATTCAAGTGCAAATTGCAGGGCGTATCGATGGAAAAGAAATTGCACGTGTCGAATGGATCAGAGAAGGTAGGGTTCCCCTACAAACCATTCGAGCTAAAATTGATCATTGTTCCTATCCAGTTCGAACTATCTATGGGGTATTAGGCATTAAAATTTGGATATTTGTAGATGAACAATAATAGATAGATCTTTCATTTACTTGTCATTCTATCCAACAATAGAAGAAAGAATGACAAAAGTCTCATTCTTTTTTGACCTTCAATCAAAATAAGCAATTCTAATTCTATAGGGTTGAATAAAAATTCAATTGACCATTTGGTGGAATTGCTATGCTTAGTGTGTGACTCGTTGGTTTTTTCTTTAGAGTTGGGATTCAAAAAAAAACAACAACAGACAGAATGATCCCTAACTAATAACTATGGAACTAATAACCAGCTCATTGCTTCGTATTATCGAGATCCAAGGAACCAGTTCAGTCACTATATGATGTGTCGATCATATAGTTGTAGCAACTGAAATCCTTTTTCCATAAAAGAAAGATCCATCAGATTATGGGTTGTGAATCAAAATGGAGAGATGTGGGTAAATGGAAGGATGAGAGAAAGGGAGCAAGAGAATATTAATGATATAAGAGTCCAATATGTATGGCCTATGCATCATCTCATAAAACGCAGTGTAATAAAGCATTAATACGGATTCGTCCATAATTCAAAGAATCCGGTTCATAGTAAAAAAGAATAATAAAGAGCCTCAAGTCAATAGAGACTGAGAAGATTGACTCGGGAACGAATTTAATCGGGAGCTCCATTGCGCAGTTCAGTTCAGGCCTAGCCATTAATGAGAAGCTATGGGAACGACGGAACCTGTGACTGCAGAAGATTCTATTGCGAATGAATTCTAATTATTCATTGGGTGGGATGGCGAAACTAACCAGGAACCAATTGATTTATTCTGAGAGGCCATGGGTTGACCTACGAATGAAGCGGATGAAAGAGTAAATATTCGCCCGCGAAACACTTTTATTGGATTGAAAAATTTTGCGGTAAAGGTCAAACAAGGATTCAAAAATGAAAGGCATTATCCATAAATAGAAATCTACGTCCTATAAAAATGGATGTCTAGCCATATAAAATGGATGTCTAGCCATATATACAAGATATACGGATTCCTACGTGACAGATTAAATATCAATAAATCCCACGATTTCGTGTATTATTCTATTCATTAAATACATGTGTATCTAATCATTTTATTCGCGAGGAGCTGGATGAGAAGAAACTCTCATAAATATAAATATAAAATAGATAATAT